CAACAGGAGGGGGAAACCGAAGAAACTGTGGTAGAGGATCATCAGATTCGTTCAAGAAAATCCAAACGTGTAGTGATTTTTACTGATAACCAACAAAATACTGATGCTTATACTAATACCAAAGAAACTAATAATACTGATCAAACAGGCGAAGTTGCTTTGATACGTTATTCCCAACAATCGGATTTTCGTCGAGACATAATCAAAGGCTCCATGCGCGCTCAAAGACGTAAAACAGTTACTTGGAAACTCTTTGAAGCAAATGCGCATTCCCCTCTTTTTTTGGACCGAATAGACAAATCTTTTTTTTTTTTTTTTGATATTTCTGAACGGATGAAAAAAATTTTTAGAAATTGGATGTGGAAAAACACAGAATTCACAATTTCGAATTATACAGAGAAAAAGACAAAAGAAAGCGCGAAAAAAAAAGAGGAGGACAAAAAAGAAGAAGACAAAAGAAAGGAGAAAGTGCGTATACAAATAGCGGAAGCCTGGGATAGTATTTTACTTGCTCAAGTAATGAGAGGTTTTTTATTAGTAACCCAATCAATTCTTAGAAAATATATTATATTACCTTCATTGATAATAGCTAAAAATATCGTCCGTATACTATTATTTCAATTTCCGGAATGGTATGAGGACTTAAAGGATTGGAATAGAGAAATGCATGTTAAATGTACCTATAACGGCGTTCAATTATCAGAAAAAGAATTTCCAAAAAACTGGTTAACAGACGGCATTCAGATCAAGATCCTATTTCCTTTTCGTCTTAAACCTTGGCACAGATCTAAGTTACGAGCCCCTTATAACGATCCAATGAAAAAGCAAGGTCAAAAAAATGATTTTTGTTTTTTAACAATTTTTGGAATGGAAGCTGAACTACCTTTTGGTTCTCCCAGAAAAAAACTTTCATTTTTTGAACCGATTTTAAAAGAACTCAAAAAAAAAATTAAAAAATTGCAAAAGAAATGTTTTATAATTCTAGGAATTTTAAAAGAACAAACAAAATTGTTTCTAAATGTCTCAAAAAAACCAAAAAAATGGATCATTAAAAACATTCTGTTTATAAAAGAAATAATAAAAGAACTCTCAAAAATAAACCCAATTATATTATTTGGATTGAGAGAAATAGAAGTATATGAATTGAGTGAAATTAAAAAAGATTCAATAATCAGTAATCGGATGATTCAGGAATCGTCCATTCAAATTAGATCTCAGGATTGGACAAATTATTCATTAACAGAAAAAAAAATGCAAGATCTGACTGATAGAATAAACACCATCATAAATCAAATAGAAAAAATTACAAAAGACAAGAAAAAGGGATTTATAACTTCAAATAGAAATTTGAGTTCTAACAAAATAAGTTATGATGATAAAAGATTGGAATCACAAAAAAATATTTGGCAGATATTAAAAAGAAGAACTGCTCGATTAATCCGTAAATCCCATTATTTTATAATATTTTTCATTGAAAAGATATACATAGATATCTTTCTATCTATGATTAATATTCCTAGTATCAATACACAACTTTTTCTTGAATCAACAAAAAAAATTATTAATAAAAACATTAACAGTAATGAAGCAAATCAAGAAAGAATTAATAAAACAAATCAAAGTTTAATTAAATTTATTTCGATTATAAAAGAGTCACTTTCTAATACTAATATTAGTCTTAATTCAAAGACTTTTTTTGACTTATCTTACTTTTCACAAGCATATGTATTTTACAAATTATCACAAACCAAACTTATTAAGTTAGAGAAATTGAAATCCGTATTTCAATATAATGGAACCCCCCTTTTTCTTAAGAATGAAATAAAGGATTTTTTTGTTGTAAGACAAGAACTATTTCATTCCGAATTAAGACCTAAGAATCTTCGCAATTCTGGAATGAATCAATGGACAAATTGGTTAAGGAGTCATTATCAATATCAATGTGATGTATCTCAAATTAAATGGTCTAGAGTAGTACCACAAAAATGGCGAAATATATTGAACTGTATAGCTCAAAATAAAGATTTATATAAAGATTTGTGTGATTTATATGAAAAAGATGAATTAATTCACTACGAAAAAAAAACAAAAATGGAAACGGATTTATTATTGAATCAAAAGGATAATTTTAAAAAACAATATAGATATGATCTTTTAGCATATAAATCTATAAATTCTGAAACTAAGAAGTACTCTTCAATTTATGGATCACCATTACAAGTAAAAACGAACCAAGATATTTTTTATAATTACAACACACATAAACAAAAATCATTTAATATGGTAGAAATGGTAGAAGATGATATTCGAGATATGGATAAAAATACGGATAGAAAATTTTTTGATTGGAGAATTCTCGATTTTTGTCTTAAAACGAAGGTCGATATTGAGGCCTGGATCAATATTGATACTGACACTAACAGTAATAAATATACTAAGACTAGGGTTAATAAGTATCAAATAATTGATAAAATCAATAATAAGAGTCTTTTTTATCTCACACTTCAGCAAGATCAAAAAATCAACCTATCCAAACAAAAACCCCTTTTGGATTGGATGGGAATGAATGAAGAAATACTAAGTCGTCCCATATCAAATCTGGAACTTTGGTTCTTGCCAGAATTTGTGAGACTTTATAATACGTATAAAATGAAACCGTGGGTTATACCAATTAAATTACTACTTTTTAATTCTAATATAAAAAAAAATGCTAGTGAAAACAAAAGCATCACTGGAAATAAAAAAAGAGATCCTTTTATATCAATATCGTCGAATGAAAAAAAATCTCTTGAATTAGAAAACCGAAATCAAGGAGAAAAAGAATCCACGGGCCAAGCAGATCTTAAATCAGCTCTTTCAAACCAAGAAAAAGATGTTGAAGAAGATTATACGGGATCGGACATGAAAAAACATAGAAATAAAAAGCAATACAAGATCAATACAAAAGCGGAGTTTGATTTCTTCCTAAAAAGGTATTTTTATTTTCAATTGAGATGGGATGATTCTTTAAATAAAAAAATAATCAATAACATCAACGTATATTGTCTCTTGCTTAGACTGATAAATCCAAGAGAAATTACTATATCCTCTATTCAAAGGGGCGAAATGAGTCTGGATATTTTGACGATTCAGAAAGATGTAACTCTTACAGAATTTATTAAAAGGGGATTTTTGATTATTGAACCAATTCGTCTAGCTATAAAAAATGATGGAAAATTTATTATGTATCAAACCCTCGGTATTTCATTAGTTCATAAAAGTAAACATCAAATAAATCAAAGATACCGAGAAAAAAAACATGTTGATAAGAATTCTGATGAAGTCATTACAAAACATCAAAAGATGACGGGAAATAGATATAAAAAAAATTATGATTTGTTTGTTCCTGAAAATATTTTATCGCCTAGACGTCGTAGAGAATTGCGAATTCTAATTTGTTTAAATTCTAAGAATAGACATAGAAAGGCATCTTTTTGTAATGGGAATGAGGTAAACAGTCAAGTTGTGGATAAAAGCAAAAAATATAAAAAAAAACTTATAAAATTTAAGCTATTTCTTTGGCCCAATTATCGATTAGAAGATTTAGCTTGTATGAATCGTTATTGGTTTAATACGAATAATGGCAGTTGTTTCAGTATGGTAAGGATACATATGTATCCGCGATTGAAAATTCATTAATAGTACATTTTTCCTATATTTCCCATACCATATCTGGTCTATGACGACAAAGAGATGCACGCATACATTGTCTTACATTCCATTCTGATACATGATACTAATTCAATGACATATCAATTAGATCTAGAATGAACAAAATTTTCTTATTTTAGGTCGAAACTTTTATCTTTTGTGAGTGAAGAAACCAACCATACTTTTGTATCCCCTTTCAAATCCAATTTTAAAATGAAAATAGGATTGAGTAAGTTTTATTAAATTAAAAAAATTAGAAATTAATAACGAAATACAAATTTTTGTATATACCAAATAGAAATTAGGGGCATTATTATTACTGATCAATAAAGATATCTATCAATAAAAAATATCTTAAAATAAAAAGAGGGGGGGGAGAGAAGATTTCAGTTTATGGTAAAAAATTCATTCATCTCAGTTATTTCACAAGAAGAAAAAGACGAAAACAGAGGATCTGTTGAATTTCAAATAGTTAGTTTCACCAATAGGATACGAAGACTTACTTCACATTTACAATTACACAAAAAAGACTATTTATCTCAGAGAGGTTTACGTAAAATTCTGGGAAAACGCCAACGATTACTGTCTTATTTGTCAAAGAAAAATAGAATATGTTATAAAGAATTAATTAATCGGTTGGATATTCGGGAGTCAAAAACTCGTTAATTTTATTTTTATAAAGGCATTTTGAATTATTTGATTTATTAGATCTTGAATTTTAATGAACTTTTTTTCGTTTTCAGCAATTCATGAAAGAATGAATCGAGGAAAAACCTATGAATATACCGGCTACAAGAAAAGACCTCATGATAGTCAATATGGGCCCCCACCACCCATCAATGCATGGTGTTCTTCGACTCATCATTACTCTAGATGGTGAAGATGTTATTGACTGTGAACCAATATTGGGTTATTTACACCGAGGAATGGAAAAAATTGCGGAAAATCGAACAATTATACAATATTTGCCTTATGTAACACGGTGGGATTATTTAGCTACTATGTTCACAGAAGCAATAACTGTAAACGGACCGGAACAGTTGGGAAATATTCAAGTACCTAAAAGAGCCAGCTATATCAGAATAATTATGTTGGAGTTGAGTCGTATAGCTTCTCATCTGTTATGGCTCGGTCCTTTTATGGCGGATATTGGTGCACAAACTCCCTTTTTCTATATTTTCAGAGAAAGAGAATTAGTATATGATCTATTCGAAGCTGCCACCGGTATGAGAATGATGCATAATTATTTTCGTATCGGAGGAGTAGCGGCCGATCTACCTCATGGCTGGATAGATAAATGTTTGGATTTCTGCGATTATTTTTTAACAAGAGTTGCTGAATATCAAAAACTTATTACACGAAATCCTATTTTTTTAGAACGAGTCGAGGGAGTAGGCATTATTGGTAGAGAGGAAGTAATAAATTGGGGTTTATCGGGACCAATGCTGCGAGCTTCCGGAATACAATGGGATCTTCGTAAAGTTGATCATTATGAATGTTACGACGAATTTGATTGGGAAGTACAGTGGCAAAAAGAAGGAGATTCATTGGCTCGTTATCTAGTCCGAATTGGTGAAATGATAGAATCCGTAAAAATTATTCAACAGGCCCTGGAAGGAATTCCAGGGGGACCCTATGAGAATTTAGAAATACGATACTTTGATAGAGAAAGGAATCCGGAATGGAATGATTTTGAATATCGATTTATTAGTAAAAAGCCGTCTCCTACATTTGAATTGCCGAAACAAGAACTTTATGTGAGAGTAGAAGCCCCAAAGGGAGAATTGGGAATTTTTCTCATAGGGGATCAGGGTGGTTTTCCTTGGAGATGGAAAATCCGCCCGCCGGGTTTTATCAATTTGCAAATTCTTCCGCGGTTAGTTAAAAGAATGAAATTGGCTGATATTATGACGATACTAGGTAGTATAGATATCATTATGGGAGAAGTTGATCGTTGAAATGATAATTGATACACCGGAAGTACAAGATATCGATTCTTTTTCTAGATTAGAATTTTTTAAAGAGGTTTATGGAATTCTATGGGTTCTTGTTCCTATTTTGACTCTTGTAGTGGGAATCACAATAGGCGTACTGGTAATTGTATGGTTAGAAAGAGAAATATCGGCAGGGATACAACAACGTATTGGACCTGAATACGCCGGCCCTTTGGGAGTTCTTCAAGCTCTAGCAGATGGGACAAAACTACTTTTCAAAGAAAATCTTTTTCCATCTAGGGGGGATACTCGTTTATTCAGTATCGGGCCATCCATAGCAGTCATATCAATTTTAGTAAGCTATTCAGTAGTTCCTTTTGGATATCACCTTGTTTTAGCGGATCTCAATATCGGTGTTTTTTTATGGATTGCCATTTCCAGTATTGCTCCAATTGGACTTCTTATGTCGGGATACGGGTCAAATAATAAATATTCCTTTTTAGGCGGTCTACGAGCTGCTGCTCAATCGATTAGTTATGAAATACCATTAACTTTATGTGTGTTATCAATATCTCTACGTGCGATTCGTTGATACATAGACATAAACTTTTCTCTATTCCTTCCTTTCAAGGAAAGGGTTGGAATGGATTGAGTAGATATCTTAATTTTTTTTATTCATTATTCGGGTTGATGAACTAAATCAAATAGTTATATGAGTGAAAGAAAACAGCTTATATATAAATTCGCAGTAAAAAGATTGATTCTCATTTTCTATGTATAAGAGTTAGAGAGTTAAGCGGAAATAAACAGAAGAGACCGTTTCCCCCAAGATTGGTTGATTAGTCATCCTGACTTGAAGCGGGTTCAAAAGATCAACCGTATTGAGCTTTCACTATCATTTTTATGTATTAGCATAACGGGGGATTGAGCAAAAACGAGTGGATGGTTAGAAACACGAACATATGGAAAGGATTAGTAATGGAGATTATGTAAATTCTCCAAAAGGACATTTTTACATAATATACAAACAAAGAATACTAATTGGGGCTTGAAGTTGGTAGAAATGATCAGGCAGTACTCCCCATGACACGATTCCAATCCAGAGTATACTCCTATCCACCGATTTAATAAATAACTATTCGAAACGAAATAATCCTTTACTTTATTTTGAAAGCCCTCTTTTTCTCAGAAATAGAAAGAAGAATAGGAACGAAAAAAAAAAAAAAAGATATACTTTATTTATTCTTTGTTACTTTTATTCTTTCCCATATACATATTAATAGATATATAATTTGTGTCATAATTCATTAATTAATATAGAATTTTTTTTTTTTCGTACGTGAAACCAACGGGTTATTGATATTTTTACAAGAAGTATTTTATTGAACAGTTAAGTTATTACTGAACAAAGAAGAATTGAAATTATTATTGAAATTATTAAATTAAAGAAAGGATGAGATCAATTCAGAAGTACTTTTTTTATTTAATTTTGAATTAAAATAATTATAACAGACAGAATTCAATTGGTCTAATTTGGGACCGGCCGATAGTTATCCATCCTACAAACATATCAAGATTCAAAAAAGAATACTGACGCGGTCCCTATATTTATTTCTGGCCTTCAAGGAGCCGTATGAGGTGAAAATCTCATGTACGGTTCTGTAATAGCGATGGTAACAGTGATGGTATCACCGACTATAATTATCTAACAGTTCAAGTACAATTGATATTGTTGAGGCGCAATCAAAATATGGTTTTTGGGGATGGAATTTGTGGCGTCAGCCTATAGGGTTTATCATTTTTATTATTTCTTCCCTAGCAGAATGTGAGAGATTACCTTTTGATTTACCAGAAGCAGAAGAAGAGTTAGTAGCAGGTTATCAAACCGAATACTCGGGTATAAAATTTGGGTTATTTTATGTTGCTTCCTATCTCAACCTATTGGTTTCTTCATTATTTGTAACAGTTCTTTACTTGGGAGGTTGGAATATATCTATTCCGGACATATATGTTTCTGAGCTTTTTGAAATAAATAAAACATGTGGAGTTTTTGGAGCGATAATTGGTATCTTTATTACATTAGCTAAAACTTATTTGTTCTTGTTCATTCCTATCACAACAAGATGGACTTTACCGAGGCTAAGAATGGACCAACTATTGAATCTTGGATGGAAATTTCTTTTACCTATTTCTCTCGGTAATCTATTATTAACAACTTCTTTCCAACTCTTTTCACTGTAAAGTAACATTCTATATTCACAACGTGTCTCAAACAAGAGAAATAAACAAACATAAAACTATTCATATATATATTAACGATATGTTCTCTATGGTAACTGGGTTCATGAATTATGGTCAACAAACAGTACGAGCTGCAAGGTACATTGGTCAAAGTTTCATGATTACTTTATCCCACGCAAATCGTTTACCCGTAACTATTCAATATCCTTATGAAAAATCAATCACCGCGGAGCGTTTCCGCGGTCGAATCCATTTTGAATTTGATAAATGTATTGCTTGTGAAGTATGCGTTCGTGTATGTCCTATAGATCTACCCGTTGTTGATTGGAAATTGGAAACCGATATTCGCAAGAAACGGCTGCTTAATTACAGTATTGATTTCGGAGTCTGTATATTTTGTGGTAATTGCGTTGAGTATTGTCCAACGAATTGTTTATCAATGACTGAAGAATATGAACTTTCTACTTATGATCGTCACGAATTGAATTATAATCAAATTGCTTTGGGTCGTTTACCAATGTCAGTAATTGACGATTATACAATTCGAACAATTTTGAATTCGCCTCAAATAAATAAGTAAATCTCTTATTAACGAATAATTTAGAATTACTTTACTAATAACTAATATAGAAGGAATTTAGGTTTCTTTCGTGTTGTTTGGTCAATAACTACAAATACCAACTATTGATTGGTTGGTAAGAAACGCGTCTTAATTTGGATTGAAAATCCATTAATTAATATATCCATAATTGTTTTAAAATATATCGTTTAGAATTAGAACGACTCTTTCAGATAAAGAATGAAATTAGTCCAATAATAGTACTCAGATTTATTCATATCCCTTAGTATTTATTTACTTAGGATTAAATTAGGAATTGCTCAAAAATCATAAAAAAAAAAATTTCTGGTCGGGTCTCAATAAGGTCATGAAAAATATTTCTATTTATTTATCTCTTATTTTACATATAATGGATTTGCCCGGACCAATACATGATTTTCTTTTAGTCTTTCTGGGATCGGTTCTTATACTAGGAGGTATGGGGGTGGTATTATTTACCAACCCCATTTATTCTGCCTTTTCATTGGGACTGGTTCTTGTTTGTATATCCTTATTCTATATTCTATTAAACTCTTATTTTGTAGCTGCTGCACAACTCCTTATTTACGTGGGAGCTATAAATGTTTTAATCGTATTTGCTGTGATGTTCATGAATGGTTCAGAATATTACAAAGATTTGAATCTTTGGACCATTGGGGATGTGGTTACTTTGCCAGTTTGTACAAGTATTTTTGTTTTACTCATGATTATTATTACGGATACGTCATGGTACGGAATTATTTGGACTACAAGATCAAACCAGATTATAGAGCAAGATTTGATAAGTAATAGTCAACAAATTGGAATTCATTTATCAACAGATTTCTTTCTTCCATTTGAATTCGTTTCGATAATTCTTTTAGCCGCTTTGATAGGTGCAATTGCCGTGGCGCGACAGTAAAAAATTTATAGAATTAGCAATGCACATTAAACTCTGTTCGGTTTTATTACATTACATTTATTTCCCTTTAATTAAAGATTGTTTATGTCTAAAATAGAAATTATTCAATCTATTCTATTAACACTAGAAAATCTGCCTTTGTTCCGTACTTTTTTTTATTCTAGTCAATTGAATCTGTTGAATTGTTGTTCAGTTCATATTGAAATGAATCGAAATTGATAAGGAGTTGGTCAATGATGCTCGAACATGTACTTGTTTTGAGTGCCTACTTATTTTCTATCGGTATCTATGGATTGATCACGAGCCGGAATATGGTTAGAGCCCTTATGTGTCTTGAACTTATACTGAATGCGGTTAATATGAATTTCGTAACATTTTCTGATTTTTTTGATAGTCGCCAATTAAAAGGAAATATTTTCTCAATTTTTGTTATAGCTATTGCAGCCGCTGAAGCAGCTATTGGCCCGGCTATTGTTTCATCAATTTATCGTAACAGAAAATCAACTCGTATCAATCAATCGAATTTGTTGAATAAGTAGTATTAATCATATAAATTCTAATATTCATAAATTAGAATTACCATGACCATACATTACGTAATAATACATGTTTTCAAAAATGTAAGAAATTAAAGTATCTTGGCTCTATCGCATGAGTCAATCCAGAAGTAGATTGATTAGAAAAATTATGATAAATTATTGATTCATCTGGTGTCTAAATATATGATTCATTTACAAGTTTACTAGATCGAAACTTTCTGACATTCAAAAATTTATAGATCCAAATGTCACATTCAGTAAAGATTTATGATACGTGTATAGGGTGTACTCAATGCGTGCGCGCCTGCCCAACGGATGTATTAGAAATGATACCTTGGGACGGGTGTAAAGCTAAGCAAATTGCTTCTGCTCCAAGAACAGAGGACTGTGTCGGTTGTAAGAGATGTGAATCCGCCTGTCCGACAGATTTCTTGAGTGTTCGAGTTTATTTATGGCATGAAACAACTCGAAGTATGGGTCTGGCTTATTAATACGTTCCAGAAAACCCTACTTGAATACATTTGATTTTTTTACCTTTACCGACAAAAACCCGCGCTCAAAAACTATTTATTTTGAGCACGGGTTTTTCTGGTCCAAGTTTATCTTGTTTTTACCATGAATAATTTTCCTTGGTTAACGCTAGTTGTAGTTTTGCCAATATTCGCGGGTTCCTTAATTTTCTTTCTCCCTCATAGAGGAAATAAGATAATGCGTTGGTATACTATAGGTATATGCATAATAGAACTCCTTCTAACAACCTATGCATTCGGTTATCGTTTCCAATTGGATGATCCATTAATGCAACTGACAGAGGATTATAAATGGATCGATTTTTTTGATTTTTACTGGAGATTGGGAATAGATGGAATTTCTATAGGACCCATTTTACTGACAGGATTTATCACAACTTTAGCTACTTTAGCGGCTCGGCCGATTACTCGAGATTCCCGACTATTCCATTTTCTGATGTTAGCAATGTATAGCGGTCAAATAGGACCATTTTCTTCTCGAGACCTTTTACTTTTTTTCATCATGTGGGAGTTAGAATTAATTCCAGTTTATCTACTTCTATCCATGTGGGGGGGAAAGAAACGTTTGTATTCAGCTACAAAATTTATTTTGTACACTGCAGGAAGTTCCGTTTTTTTATTAATGGGAGTTTTGGGTATTGGTTTATATGGTTCCAATGAACCAACATTAAATTTTGAAACATCAGCTAATCAATCGTATCCTGTAGCACTGGAAATAATATTCTATATTGGATTTCTTATTGCTTTTGCTGTCAAATCACCGATCATACCCTTACATACATGGTTACCAGACACCCATGGAGAGGCACATTACAGTACTTGTATGCTTTTAGCCGGAATCTTATTAAAAATGGGAGCGTATGGATTGGTTCGGATCAATATGGAATTATTACCCCACGCCCATTCTATATTCTCTCCCTGGTTGATTATAGTAGGCACAATTCAAATAATCTATGCAGCTTCAACATCTCCCGGTCAGCGTAATTTAAAAAAAAGAATAGCCTACTCTTCTGTATCTCATATGGGTTTCATAATTATAGGAATTGGTTCTATAAGCGATACAGGACTCAACGGAGCCATTTTACAAATAATCTCTCACGGATTTATTGGCGCTGCGCTTTTTTTCTTGGCCGGAACGAGTTATGATAGAATACGTCTTGTTTATCTCGACGAAATGGGCGGAATGGCTATCGCAATTCCAAAAATATTCACGACTTTCAGTATCTTATCACTGGCTTCTCTTGCATTACCGGGCATGAGCGGTTTTGTTGCCGAATTGTTAGTTTTTTTTGGAATACTTACTAGTCAAAAATATCTTTTAATGACAAAAATATTAATTACTTTTGTAATGGCAATTGGAATGATATTAACTCCTATTTATTCATTATCTATGTTACGCCAGATGTTCTATGGATACAAGCTTTTTAATGCCCCAAACTCTTATTTTTTTGATTCGGGACCGCGAGAATTATTTGTTTCGATCTCTATCCTTTTACCTGTAATAGGTATTGGTGTTTATCCCGATTTCGTTTTATCATTATCAGTTGACAAGGTCGAAGCTATTCTATCCAATTATTTTTTTCGATAGTTTTTGTGAGTAAACCAAAAAATGAAACAGAAATCCCATGATTTTAAAAATGGTTGATTGTACAATAAAAAAATGAGTCTTTTATATTCTTTTAAGTAAAATAAATAAATTGGAATTCTATTATAACTAGATATCTTTTGAATTTGTGCGAACCATTTGAATCAAGTAATGGAAAGGATTCAAATGGTTCTTGATTGTTTACATGAAGTTTTCGTATATATACCTGTATGCCGTCCTATGTTTATATTCGTCAAGTCTTTTATTCAATTAGATGTTAATGTAAATGAACCATAACTATGCAACCCTATTCCTAATAGATTAACCCCAAAATAGCATATCCAAATTATAAGAAAGCCCATTGAGGCCACAATTGCAGAATTTACACTTTCAAAATTTTTATTTGTTCTAATATGTAAATAAATAGCGAATATGGTCCAAGTAATAAATGCCCAAGTCTCCTTTGGATCCCAATTCCAATATGATCCCCATGCTTCATTAGCCCATACTGCTCCCGAAAGAATACCTACGGTTAAAAGGATAAACCCTAGACTAATAATACGATAACTCCAACGATCCAATTGTTGAATCAATTGATACCTGTAATAATTTTGAGACGAAATAAAAGAAGTGTTTCGTAAGACATTGTTTCTTTCGTTCACATATTGAATCTCACTAAAGTAAACTGACTCATTTTCTAAATTATTGCTTTTACTAAAAATCCTTATGAATTTTCGAAATGTAATGACTAGAAGAGCTAGTGATAATAATGATCCACACAAAAGAGCTGCATAGCTCAATACCATCATACTTACGTGCATCATTAACCAATGGGATTGGAGAGCGGGTACTAATATCGCGGATTGATGCATTTCAGTTAAAAGACCCGAAGTTGCAAAACCTTGAGTAAAAATAGCACTTGGCGCGGTTATTGCGCTAAAATGGTTTTTCTGTTTTTTAAAATACGGAATAATATGAATAAAGGAAAAACTCCACGAAAGAAAAATTAATGATTCATATAAATCACTTAATGGTAAATGCCTCAAATACATCCAACGAGTAACTAATAATCCTGTTATGCAGAAAAAAGTAGCTATCATCCCCTTTTCTGACGAATCATCTAGTCCTACGATTTCATCGACTAATAAAATTATCAAATGAATTGTAATTACAATTGAAACGATCGAAAAGGATATATGAGTTAATATATGCTCTAAAGTTGAAAATATCATAAAAATTTTTAAATTAATAAGGGCGTCCCTCAATTATAGGAATTGAAATCGGGAATTGAATTCATTATAGGACTTACTCTTTTAGAAGATGCCATGCCGCCACTCGGACTCGAACCGAGATGCTCTAGCACTGCTTCCTAAGAGCAGCGTGTCTACCGATTTCACCATAGCGGCTTATTCGAAATCATAATAACCTATTTTTATTCAATCGTCGAGCTTGAAGGAGTTAATTCAATCCAATATTTTTTTTTAGGAAACCATTCAAATTGATGAATAAAAACTTGTTTAAAAATTAGGGATTAAAACGTTTTCGTTAACGTTAATAATATTGATTTTTCTTATTATTATCTTTTTATTTAGTTATTTAGTATTTTAGGATGTCAATTTTATTTAACTGAACTAACAATGTATTTTTTCGTCGGCTATTACTTTATGTTCTCCTAAAACTAAAATGGAACAGTTGTAACTAGATAATTTTTACTTCAATCCCTGGATATAAGTAAAAAAAATGTTCTGCCTCGTTTGCATTTTTTAATGATTAATTTCTTTTATCATTTATTTTATTAATCTAAAATAAAAAATGCATTTTATCGATTAATAAAAAAATAGAATTTTTATATAACACAATTTCAGCGATACACTCAAAAGATTTATGTAAATATTTGCATAGTTAGGTTGCGTTAGGATTTTTTGTTGTGTAGAGAGTTTGCGTTAAGATTTAGCAAACCCATTAAGTTAGGTATTTGGGATGGTCGTATCAATCATATAAAAAAATTTCGTATAGAAATTGTACCGTACTTCAAAATATTTTCTAAATTTTTTAATAATTTTTTAATTAATATATATATATTATATCTTGATCGATCTTCCAATCGAAACATAGGATCTAAAATAGATCACTCAAAATTGGCGCATTCGTCATATAACTACCTAAAAATGTAAAATAGAACTACCTAAAAATGTAAACGGGACTTTTATTAATTTAATTGGGTTTAAGGAATTTATATAGTGATAATAATTTCTAAAACCCAAAATAATGGTTTAAAAGATTATAAAAAACATTTTAAACTTAATCAATTAGTTTCAACGACCTCTTCTTTATAATATAAAATCACAAAAAAAAATATAACTAAAAAAAAATTCTTTTTATTATTGAGTAAGGACGATGGGGAAAGTGATAATCCCCATCCGGAAAATGATAAAACATACTAAAATGAAAGGCGAAACCTTGCGCTTGCGTTTACCCTTTTTTCAAACAAAAAAGTACCATTAGAATTCAGTAGACAACAGAATTCTTATCTATATCAGAAACGAAAGAAAAATTTGGCTTCAAATTAAAGTAAAACAAATTCAATTTTATATTCGTTTAAATTAAAACATTATGAGACTAATTCTTTTTTATTTATTTTATTTTTAATGTATATTGTTTATATTGTAATTTATCTTATATATTCATATTTATTCTTTTACTATACTATTATGATGTTAATATTAATTCTAATTGATAAATATTATTTATCATTTTTATAACTTATAAATCTTATAAATAAACTATAAACAAAATTATATCACTTTATTAGTTATTAGAACGATTCAGATTATTTATTTGTTACACAAAAAAAACTTTTAGAACTCCCGGTAGAAAGAGATTTCGCTAACGAAAAAGCTTTCAATGCTGCCCTATACCCCTTCCTTTTCCAAATATTTTTACGAATACGTTTTTTTGAAATAGAGGTGCGCTTTTTTGGAACTGCCATTAAAAAGTTATAATAGGTTTTTCGGTTGGATGTGAAAGACATCTATTGTTCAAAATCAATTGTTCTTTACTATTCTCTATCTATTTTTTCTCGAAATTAGACTCCAAAAAAAAAGGGGGGTAAAAATCCCATAAAATATTAATAGATAAGGTACACTATGCCAAATAGATTGAAGTTGATAAAAAAAAAAAAAAAAAATAATACAAAAAAAAAAAAGAAAGATTGTCCGTTTCGTTTTCTTTCTATTTTCGTCGTGTTACATTTATACATGTAATAAAAAAATCTAAAAGTTTAATAACCCAACCCTTTTCCCGCTTAATTAAAAAATAAAAAACTTTAATAATTTTTTCTATTATATTAATTAATTTAATATTAATTTAATTGTTCAAGCTCGAAGAAAGAGTCCACAAAATTTTAATTATCAAATGAGACTAGTAGTTAATCTGTTAAAGGATACAAAATACATAATTTAAAGGCATTTTATTTGCCCCCTTTTTTTTCCGTAAAATTAAAGTGTTGGATATCATAGCATTTCCTACAAATAGCTTTTATTGTAATGGAAGACAAACAATTAGTTACAAAACAAATTGGTTAATGATTCTAAATAACCGAATTACAATAACAATAAATAGTTTTAGTTATGGGCTTTATGATTCATATCAAATACTGTTTTTGGTATAATTATTTATCCTTGTTTTATAGATATAAAAAAATTATTGTAATACGTAATAATTAAAATGAAAATTCGAATTTTCATTTTTTATCTTCATAAAATTTTATTTAAAAATTTTAATTTAATATTAAAAATTCAGTATTAATAAAATTAGTATTTATTTTTCACTAGTGACTTATTTATATCATTTGAATTTATATCATTTGACCAATTAGAACCTCTTGATTTTAAATATTTGAAGTAGTTTGGAAAGATTCAGAATAATTAAGGCTAGAAAATTCTATTTAAGTTTTATTTTATATATCTTAATTTTTTTTTATTAACCGACCCCAAACGAAATAAGAACCGGTGACTCAGAAACAATTAATTAAGATAATTTTTTTTTTTTTTTTTTTTTTATGGAATATACATATCAATATTCATGGATTATACCTTTCATTCCACTTCCAGTTCCTATCTTAATTGGAACAGGACTTCTACTTTTTCCAACGGCAACAAAAAATCTTCGCCGTATGTGGGCTTTTCCTAGTGTTTTATTATTAAGTATAGTTATGGTTTTTTCAGCCCTTTTTTCTATTCAGCAAATAAATAATAATTCTGTCTATCAATATGTATGGTCTTGGACCATCAATAATGATTTTTCTTTAGAATTTGGCTGCTTGGTTGATCCACTTACTTCTATTATGTCGATATTAATCACTACTGTTGGAATTATGGTTCTTATTTATAGTGACAATTATATGTCTCATGATCAGGGATATTTGAGATTTTTTGCTTATATGAGTTTTTCCAATACTTCAATGTTGGGATTAGTTACTAGTTCTAATTTGATACAAATTTATATTTTTTGGGAATTAGTTGGAGTGTGTTCTTATCTATTAATAGGTTTTTGGTTCACACGACCCAGTGCCGCGAATGCTTGTCAAAAAGCGTTTGTAACTAATCGTGTCGGGGATTTTGGTTTATTATTAGGAATTTTGGGTTTTTATTGGATAACAGGTAGTTTCGAATTTCGGGATTTGTTTGAAATATTCAATAACTTGGTTTATAATAATGAAGTTAATTTTTTATTTGTTACTTTATGCGCCTCCCTATTATTTGCCGGCGCTGTTGCTAAATCCGCCCAATTTCCCCTTCATGTATGGTTACCTGATGCCATGGAAGGGCCTACCCCCATTTCGGCTCTTATACATGCCGCTACTATGGTAGCAGCAGGAATTTTTCTTGTAGCTCGGCTTCTTCCTCTTTTCATAGTTATACCTTACATTCTAAATCTAATAGCTTTGATAGGTATAATAACATTATTTTTAGGAGCCACTTTAGCTCTTGCTCAAAAAGATATTAAGAAAAGCTTAGCTTATTCTACAATGTCTCAATTGGGTTATATGATGTTAGCTCTAGGTATGGGGTCTTATCGAGCTGCTTTATTTCATTTGATTACTCATGCTTATTCGAAGGCATTGTTGTTCTTAGGATCTGGATCAATTATTCATGCGATGGAAGCTATTGTTGGATATTCTCCAGATAAAAGTCAGAATATGGTTCTTATGGGCGGTTTAAGAAAACATGTACCAATTACAAAAACTGCTTTTTTATTGGGTACACTTTCTCTTTCTGGTATTCCACCCCTTGCTTGTTTTTGGTCCAAAGATGAAATTCTTAATGATAGTTGGTTGTATTCACCTATTTTTGCAATAATAGCTTGGTCCACAGCAGGATTAACTGCATTTTATATGTTTCGGATCTATTTACTTGCTTTTGAAGGACATTTAAACGTTTATTTTCAAACTTACAGTGGCAAAAAAAGCAGTTCGTTCTAT